AATAGATTCGTAGACCAGGTCGACTGATCCGTTTTAAATTTAAAAGATTTCTAGAGGGCCTTTTCCTATTCCTTCTATGTCGTAGCGTTAAAACAAAAAAATCTTTGTTGCTTTCTCGATGTTTTCTCACGTTTTCGAGAAAACCCTCTCTTAAAAGTATTTTTACAATATTTTCGGTAATATTAGTAGCTCTTATTCGAACTACTCTTTTTTTATCCATATCAGCATTTCGTATAGAGGTTAGTACCTCAGCAATAGTGTCCCTGCCCATGATGAACTAAAAAAGTTGGTGACTCAAAATTTGATATAATCAACATGCTTATTTCTTTTTTTTTTTTATGAATATTTTATGAATAAAGGTATATGCGTGAGATACAATCTATTTCTCAATCCATTTCTTTCAACTATCCCACTATAAAATAGCGCGATCCCCTTTTTATAATACTTCGGGAGCTAATGAAACTATTTTAGTAAAATTTAATTGTCTTAATTCCCGGGCGATCGCGCCAAAAACTCGCGTTCCTTTTGGATTTCCTTTTTGATCAATAACAACTGCAGCATTGTCATCATATCGGATTATCATACCGTTATCACGTTTGAATTCTTTACAGGTACGCACAATTACAGCTCTGACCACTTCTGATTTTTCTAGGGGCACGTTTGGTACTGCTTCTTTGATCACAGCAACAATAACGTCACCAATATGAGCATATCGACGATTGCTAGCTCCTATGATTCGAATACACATCAGTTCTCGAGCCCCGCTGTTATCTGCTACATTTAAATGGGTCTGAGATTGAATCATATCATTTTGTAATTTGTTCTTTTAATGTAAAGTAAAGGATAAAAAAAAGAAATATTTTTTTTTTCTAAAAAGAAAAAAATAAAGAAATAAGCAATTTTTTTTCACACCCAAGACTCATTTCTGTTAGTTCTACCCTTTTCGCCTTTTATCCCGAAATAATCAATTGAGTCCGTATAGGCATTTTGGATGCTGCTATTTCAATAGCCCTTCTAGCTCTATTTTCTCTTACTCCGCCCATTTCATAAAGTATTCGACCTGGTTTAACAACAGCTACCCAATATTCCGGGGATCCTTTCCCCGAACCCATACGTGTTTCTGCGGGCCTTAGTGTAACTGGTTTGTCTGGAAATATACGTACCCATAGTTTTCCCCCACGACGGGCATTTCGTGTCATTGCCCGTCGACCGGCTTCTATTTGTCTAGATGTGATCCAAGCGGGTTCGAGTGCCTGAAGAGCATATTTACCAAAACAAATACGATTCCCTCGATACGATATTCCCTTCATTCTTCCTCGATGTTGTTTACGGAATCTGGTTCTTTTAGGGTTATAGTTGATGGTTGATTATGAATTCCATCTCTACTGCAGAACCGGACGTGAGAGTTTCTTCTCATCCGGCTCCTCGCGAATAAAAGAATTAAAAAACAAAAAAGATTTCGAATCTTAATTAATTAAATTTTTAATTAATTAAATTTAATATTAATAAATATAAAATAATTAACTAATTAAGATATATAGTAAGATATACATGTATTTAAATAGAATCGTGTCATTTTTTGAGACTTCATAAAATCTAATCTATTAGTAATCTATAGATCTTGTTTAAATAGATAATTAAAGATTTTAGTTTCTATTTTCGAAATCATATTTTTATTTTTAATTGTTATTTTGAAATATAAATAGAACATATTTTTTTGTTATTTTTATCGTCCAAATTTATCAATTCAAAAAAAAATAAAGTTTTCGCGGGCGAATGTTTACTCTTCTATTTCAATTTTCGGCTTGTCTCCCGACTTCTTACAATAGATGAATTGACCTCCGTTTCATTTCGCCATCCCGACCAGTGAATCATTAAGATTCCTTTTTCACTAAAATCTTTTGCATTCACAGCTTCCATCGTTCCCATCGCTTCTTACTTAATGCTTAGGTCCAATTTTTACAACGGAGCTCGTAATGAAATTTGTTCTTGAGTCAATCTTCTTAGTCTTTATTGGCTCGAAGCTCTTGATTTTTTTGTTTTGTTCTATAATTTAAAATTAGAAATTTTAAAATTGAAAATTAAATTATGTTATATATTTATTTATATTAAATAAATATTTAATTTTATATTAAATAAGAAATATATTAAATTATATTAAAAATATATATAAAATAAGAACATTTAATTATGTTATATAAGAATCAGTATTAATGCTTTATTACACTGCCTTTTATAAGATGACTTATAGACCTTACATATTACATATTGGAATTCTATATCATTGATATTTTTTCTCTCTCTTTCTCTCATCCTTCCATTTATATCCACATCTTTCTTCTCTATTTTGCTTTACAGCTTAAAAATCAGATTTTTTTTTTCAGAAACATCAAATTTCAGTTGTTACAAAGAAATGACCAATATATCATATCTTGACTGGTTCCTTAGATCGAGATAATGCGAAGTAATGAGTTGGTTATTAGTTCATACTATGGTGTTG